AAATCCCGCGGAAAAGAATTCACTCCGGGGGGGTATTCAAAAAGGGGAGCCGCGGGTTCTTGCTTTAGTTTCTTTCTTGCGCACTCAACCATCCCCTGGTCAAGCTCTGGACGAAGCTCGCGCTCGGCCCCTCGGTGGAAGCTATTGGGACAGCGGCTTTGATAGCGCTTTCTCAATGAGATATATCATATCGCGGTAGAGCCCCTAGGGAACTATTCGCCTTGGGAGTGGTCGGACGAGTGACTTAGTCCGAACAAAAGACTTCTTCATTTTTAGGACACATGGCTTTGAACCCACATTTTTGTTTTTGATCTGAGCTTTGAACCCATCTTAAACAGCACTCATGCCTAAACAGCTGAAAATGCTTAGTCACCATCTAATAATAAGATACATTGCAAAATCTACTTTACACATAAGAAAGAAGAGCCGATAAACGATAGACCAAACATTACAAAGCTAATAACTCTTTTAATATTGATTAAAAGAGCAAAAAAATACAACGTACTAAACAAAGTTAAACATAGAAGATTAACTACTTAAAGTACCCTAGAAGGCTAGAACCCTCCCTAAACCCCATTTATCCCCTAAACTTAGATTAGTCTTCCTTCCATATCCACATTACTTAGATTACACAACACTAAACATACCATCCCCAAATGCACTTATACTAGAACAAGGCTACAAGTTCCATCCCTTCCTACACCAAATTGCCCATGTGCTGTCATTGCTGCTGTCATTGCCCACAAAGCTTCACTTCACATAATGTGGCACCCATTTTTATTTTCATCACTGAACAACGTGAAGGAATCCGACGGCGGTGGTGAATAATACGGTGGTAATATGGTCAAACCCAATGAAGGTGGCGGTGCACCGGCTAAAAGAAGATTGAAGGAATAGAAGAAATAGTGTAAGAAGGGGACAAGGAATGCGCTGTGAGGGGAAATAAACAGGAAAGACCAGATCAACCAAACGCATGGTAGCCAAGTTTGACACATATGGATGCCCAGACTAGGACAAAAATACGTAGGAGCCGTAAGGCGTTAGCAAGTAATCCCTTCTTGCATTCCGCCCTTATGAAAAAGGAATTGATAGACCCTAGCTAGCAAGAGCAGAAGCAAGGTAGTGCTAACTCTGCATCGATTCCCCCTCGATCAAACGATTTCCTTTTTCTTTCTTTTGATCTCATTGCCAATCTCGATTCAATGGGGGAATAAAGAGTCCTTGGCCTTACTTTAGAATGAGAATGCGGCGGAGCTTACCTTCGATGATCACCAACCATATCATAGATCTTCCACATGATACCAAACTTCGCAAGAAGCGGGTCTTTGTCGGTAATGCGGACATCATACGATACTACCGGAGCATCAAGTAGTTGATCGATGGTTGTGACAACGCCACTGGTAGCATGATCGGTATGAAGTAACTGCTTTTAGGAGGTCACGAAGTGTGCTCGACTCTGAAAAAACGTATTATAGATAGTAAGTCAAGTTATATATAGTTGAAGAAGGCGCTTGATGAGCCCCTGCTCTTATAGTGAGTGAATGCGGGCAGAAGGGAAGCTGTTCTTCCTTGTCTCTAGTTTTGGCTGTCTGTTACGGTACCTTAGACTTTATAGAGTAGGTTTTCTGCCCTTCCTTAAGTCCGACATCTTTTCTTTTTGTCCGACATCCTGAATTAAAAGGGGCAGATGTCACTTACAATCAAATAGACAATCGAAGGTTCTGAAAGAAAGAAATAACATGATTGACGAGTGGAAATTTTTTTTTGAAGAGTGATCCGCTTCCCCCTTAAACAAACCTTTTAGGTTTGAGGCCATGTGGTTGAACCACACCAAAGAAACTTGGTCCACTAGGTTCCTATCTCTCAAAAAGTTTCTGAATTTGCTACTGCTGCTCAGAAGCGGAATGTTGATGTGTTTGGGAATTAGAAGGAAAAAGAGGAGGAGGGTATTGAAAAAGATTTTATGTAGGAGATGTGTTCCCTTCCTTGTCAATTTGGAGCATGAACTGACTAAGGAATATAATGAGGTTATTGCCCAAGAGGTTCTGCAAGAACGTTGGCTCCAGAAATCCGGGAATACCTGGCTCAAAGAAGGCTACGAAGTAGAGGGCCTTAATGATGATGAGGGAAATTGGAAGACTGATAAAAGTGATTCGCGGGCTACTGCTCTTTCTTATTTGAAAGGTCTTTTTAGTAAGAAGTGGACTGTGGGAGTTTTCATACCAATTTTGAATCTCTTTCCTAGAGTGGATGCTGAGGAGCTTGAAGGATTAAATGCGGATGTCACCCCTCTAAGTGAAGTCTCTTTTCCATTGGCAGTCTAAAGGGCGCCGGGGCCTGATGGGATGCCTGCCGAGCTCTTTCAACAGATGTGGGACTCATGTCATGAGGATATTTGTGATATGGTGAATAATTGCTGCTTCCTTACTGCCCCCTTTCCAGCTGGAATCAATGATACTTACATTGATACCTAAAGTTCAAAGCCCCATTTCTATGAAAGAACCTAGACCAATCCGTTCTTTCAGAACCTTGTACAAGATTGTGTCTAAAATGATTATGAGAAGATTGAGACCCCTGCTGACTAAATTGGTGTCTCCTACACAGGCGAGCTTTGTGCCTGGGCGCCATATCGCTGATAATATAGTTGTGGCTCAAGAGATTCCGAAAAAATTTAGGGTTTCTAAAGCTTTACTTTCAGAATCTTACCTTTTTGTTCTTTGTATGGGGATGGAAGCCTGTTAAGCTATCTAAAGATGGCCCCTGTGTGTCTCATCTGTGCAGATGACTTAATCCTCTTTTCTGGAGCTTCTATGGATCAAGCCGATGCTATGAGGGATTGTCTTGATTCTTTTTGCCTGTCAGGAGGTTAGTTATGACAAATCTAGGCTCTTTTGCTCCCCAAATGTTGATGAAGACCTGGCTTCAAGTCTTTCTATTATTTGTGGCTCTCCTCTTACTACGAATCTTGGCAAGTACCTTTCCCCACTTCCTCACTTCTTCGCTGCCCACTTCACTGCGTTCAGTGCCTCTGGTCGAGCTCTAAGTCCAATAATTTATTTGTCAGTTGGGCCTCACAGGGCTCCGTGGGCCGTTCCTTTGGGCCGCTATCTATCTCTTATCCAAGTTTCTCATGCGTGGGTCCCGCCACAACACTTTCCAAGTGTGTCGTGACGTTCGTCGTTCAATCGCGAAAAATGGACCCCTTTGACGGTGTGGGACCATAATTCGCAGGTGACTTCTGAGCAGTGGAAGTTACCATTATGTCCCTAGATTATGCTAAAGGGGCTTTGGCCTACGGCCAGCCTTGCAAGTAATGCGCAGTGCACATGTGCAGAGAACAAGACATATATTATCTAAGCTCATGCTCAAGCTCTTAATTTACCTGTAATTAGTGCCATTATCAAAGAAAAGAAGTCTATTTTACCCGGGCAGTCGTTCTTTCAGAACCTTCTCGAGAAAAACCTCTATTTCTTCCGTTAAAGTGTTGTTACTTGTTTGCTGTCCAAAAGTGGTATAAGAGGCCTGGGGCTCATTCATTCACTGCAAGGCAGGCAGAAGAGGGGTTTTCTTGTTTCACTGCGAAGAAAGAGATAGAGAATTCGTGCCGGAAAAGGATAAGGGAATTAGGACTCCTTTACTACGTTTTATTCTTGTCTTGGCCTACTATACATAATAATGACATATATAGGGTTATGTATTTCATGCTATTGTCGTTGATACGCTTTCTTTCAGAACCTCGGCCTTATTTGATTAATCTGAAAAGTGGTATTCAGTCTCAGCCCTTGATTAATCTGAACTAGTATTCGACTTCGGCGCCTCGCTCCGTGCCTCACTACTCAAGGACAAAGCAGCAGCAGGAAAGATGGATATGGATCAACATAGGCTAAGTAACATACATATAAAGAAAGGCTGCTCCGACCAATCCTTCTAAACCGACACGACAGGAAGAACCGTTAAGGTAGAAGCTCACTTTCAGTGCCTCACTTCTTCTACTTTGTGCCATCCTTTAAATCAAGAGTATTTGTTTTCTTTCCTATCCGGGAATTCACTTTTGTCAAAAAAGAAGGGGCCGCACAGGCTCCGAAGGAGTGAAGAACAACCAAGCTTAGCAGTAAGGAAAGTCCCATCCGCATAATACTTTGCTTGAACACGACACTCTTTCCTCATTGTTAAAACAATTGGACCATGATCTGAATCTAAAATAGGGAAATTTTCTAGGCTAGCTTCAGGAAACTGCAACAACCAGGAATCATTTACAACAGTTCTATCTAATCTCTCAAAGATCAAGTCCTTTCCTGTCTATTTGACCAAGTAAAAGGAACTCCATCAGCAGGCATTGACAAAAGATTACCACTGTTTAGAAAAGCTATAAAGTCCAGAGTTTGCTTTTTAATCTGTCTAACTCCATGCCCCATATTTGCTAGTGCATCAGCCACTGCATTGGCTTCCCTGAAAACATGCTTAAAGGAAATCTTTGGCCATACTGTGGTTTGAATCAGTGTCCTAGCTCTCCAAGGGGTTTCAAATCACATTAGTCATTCCATTCCTTCCGGATAACCTAAAACATGTGGGCCTACCTAAGAAAGAATAGAAAGGGTACTTTCAGATTAAAAAAAAAAGGGTTATATTACGATGTATACGATGAGATAAGAAGAATAAAACCGGCTCTTCTCTTGAGCCTATTTTGTTTGATTGATCTTGCCGCTTAGAACTGGTAGGTGGGTCTGTCTTTCTCTGGATCCCGCTGCGCTGAAAGACATGAGACATAGATAAAAAATCGTTTAGATCCGGACCGGGCTCTCGAAAGCTCATGTGACCAGAGGTGGGAAGATATGGGCTGGAAAAGCATGTTAATAATCACCGCAGGCCCTTATGCCCCGAGTTCTCAGCTTATCCCCAGAAGTGGAACTAACTGGAGGGTCGGTATGCGAAGAGAGGTCTCCCTTGTAACAGGAGTGAAGAATGACCCGGCCCGGCCACAAGAAGACAGGCAGAGTGGCGGGGCAATGGTACCAGACGTTAAGGAGAGAGAAGTGAGTTGGTCTCGGCCCAGGCGAGTCTCGTGTGTGATAGTCTGACCCGGATTAAGGATATAGTTCCCTTCCTGGTCTGGGTTAGGGTTCCAAACCTGCCATATCCCTTAAAGCCCCGGAGCTCGAGGTCTACTTCTACCTAGATACATACAGCTTGCCTTACCACCATTTCAGAGCCAAGCCTCCCTTTCTGATAGAGGGGGGTGAGAAAGATATTTTTTTTCGGATCGCCTAATTCAATAGCTCAAAAATAGGTGGAGTTCGCCCTTTGAAGCACATAGTTAAGTGTTGCAACAGGGGGGTTGTTCAGCGAACGGGAAGCAAACAAAGTCTCCATACCAACATCGAAGGCTTCGCAGCTATCCAGAAGAGAGCCTTTCTCTATAGGGGTGCTAACGCTTTACTAATATAATATCAAGTAAGGGCTCCTCTTCTGTTCTACGAATCTAACTAATCTATACTACTACTAACTATAGTCAGACTGGGTCTTCTAGAGGGAACTAGCATAGTATGGTTTATATATTTTGTGCTACTAGAACCATAAGCCGCACTATACTTGCGTGAACCTCCTAAACGAAGTACGCTTTGGTGAGCGAGAAGCAGCCGGGTATAGGAGAGGGGGCGGTTGGCTTAGTAAAGATAGTCAATAGTTCAACTTGGTGGATAGTTCGCTCGGCTCGCAGCGGACTTGTTCTAGTGGAAAGAGATTTCTCTCTGGGAAAAACACATAAGATTCGTTCGTTAGAGCTTCATCACTGAATAATGGTGGCTTGACTTTTTGGAGAACTTCTTCGCGTGGGCGGCGTACGTACAAGGTAGTTTACTTGCTTTCTTGTTAGAGGGGGGGGTGTTAGAAATAAGCCACCGCCCGACGACGGTTTACAACACAGAGCGACCCGGGACATCGAGCGAAGAGCTCCAATGCGCGTATTCGGAGCTACGCGGATGCCGTAGTCGCAGAAGCCGGATCAACATCATGACAACGGCATTCTGGAAACTGTTAGGCCAGCCACAATTGGTCTAATGTCTGGGTGCGTATGGCGGTACACTGAGAGCACCTTTCAAGTCGGCTGACAAAGAAAGAAAAAAGGGTTTCGTCGTCTTTTTCCCGCTTTCACCTGCGATTGCGAAGGGATTTGAGGCCGGTTTTCAATTCGCCTCTCTCTCTCCGGCGAGGTTTGACTTCGCGTGGTGGGAAGGCCTTCGCTATTCGCATCTTCCCGTCCAGCAAAGAAAGTGAAGGGGAGCGGACAGCAAGTTGGAGGACGCTGCGGAACCGCGTAATTGATCCATCTGCGCTATTCCCTAATTGAAGCAAGTTAGAAAGCCTTCAGAGCCTCAGCCCCTACCATTTTTTTCAAAAAATGAAAGCTGACTAGCAATCGCTCGTTTTTCTTATTAGCATGGGATTGGATGTTAATAATGAAAGACAGAACATCTATTAGAAGGGGGAATTCCTATCGATTTCCGATGGATAACAATCCATCTTTCTCGCTCTCGCTCTTTCTCCCAATCAATCGCGAGGGTTCCGGGCATGAGAACGCAAGTTCCGGAATCGAACAAAACGTCCGAGGACGAAAGAAAAAATGCTCCGCGGGGAACTCGTTTCATGTCGGCGTATTCGTGCCGGTTAGACGTCGGCCATGAAATCCATCACTATACCGAGCAGATCGCGGGCATTCACATCTCGGTCAAACGGAACTATGCGCGGTTCTCTCGTGAATCGCCTTCAGCAAGGTATGGCATTCAGGGTCTGAACCCGGGGAGAAATCTTTCTTCATAGATACAAGACATTCGTTGCTGATCTAAAAAAGATCTTATCCTGTGGGCGTTAGCGGACGTTTTTCATTCTCCAACCGGTCCTTAGTAGCGTTTCCAAAGTCAACCTAACCGGTTACCTTTGTGGAAACGCGCTAAAACAGGCCTATAGGTTCGCCTTTCTAATAGAAGAAGAGTAGATAATTAGATATAATATATATAATTAGCCAGATCATCTGAAGCATGAACAGAATCACCTTTGTTCCGAAGGCCTAGCGAGTTAAGCGAGTTCCTTTTTTTTTTTCAAAGGCGGTCTTTTGGACCGATGACTCGCTTGTTCAGTACTGCTAAAACTATACAAGGAGTATGCCGTCCCCTCGGGACTACCAGTAGTTTTGGTTGTTGAATCTCGTGCAAGTTAGGTTGTGGTTGTATTGGCTGCAAGCGGAACGTAGGCGCTTTAGGTGTGTGTTGACCATGCGCTCTCGCGTCATGTAATGTCGTATGTATGATAGAGGTGGTGTGGTGATTGATCTCAATGCTAATGGTTATCCCCAAGGTTCAACGAATGAATGGGGCTATGATTGTACCCGGATAGAGATGACGGTCTTCCTCTGATGTCTCCAAGCCGGCCATAATAGAATAGATAGGCGAAGCAGCCAATAGCAGTCTGTTCTCGCCTATCGATAGATAGTAGGGTGCTTCCAAGCTCAAACCATTTGAAACTGAATTGCTACTTTATTCTTGTTATTGATAGAGTGGTATTCTCCGCCCCTGTCAAATAAAGTAGAGGGAGAGAACAGGAAGAGAGAAGGAAAAAGAGCACACAAAGATTTACAAGTCTAATGGGAGAAGAATGGCTGACACGTTGACTGCCTTCGAGACTATAAAATATAACCCAAGCGGTCTAACCCCCGGGGCGGACCCCAACCGAAAGGCGCTAGACGGACTAACGGCAAGCGAGATAAAGAAAGCAGCTGGCCCTATGGAACGGAACAGGTTGCTTATTTACTTTTAGTAAGACCACTTTGGTAAGCAAAATTCGATTATATAGGCATGGTTGCTTACAAGACAAAAGATCTGTTCTTTGCTTGAACATATAGAGGAAACAACCTTCTACCTGGCCTCTGTACCAGTAGTGGAGTGGCTTGCTACTTTCAATCAGAAAAGGAAAATTGAGCAAGGCAAGGGAGAAAGAAGTTGTCCCCTCTTCTCTGGTAACCCGCCACCACATATGTAGAAAAAGAGGGAGCAGGGAAGGAGGAACAACCGTTTGACTTTGGCACATGAGGTGGCGGGTTTGGCTAGGTAACATAATGGAAATGTATCGGACTGCAAATCCTGGAATGACGGTTCGACCCCGTCCTTGGCCTCGGGGAGTGGCGAGCAGCACGGAACTTTAATTAATCAAATGGCATAACATAAGGGGGCTTTCCTTTGTTAGAAATCCACAGACAACATTCTGGAACTTCCAAACCAAAGAAATGCAACATGAGAAGGAGCTTTTTACGCTTCAATAGAATGAATTCGGTAAGGGTAGAATACGCCTTATGGTCGATCGAAGGTGAAGGTCCTGTGCCACTTGAACTCAAATCTATCTTATCTTCAATCCGTCTTTGTCTAGCCAGCTCATAACAAAATGTTAGACCAATCTCAGGGCTGACACAACCGAATTGGTTGAGGAAAAGGAAACCCCAGCGACCAATCACTCCCGCCCCAAAAAGCGGAGACCGAAGAGCCGCCAGGTTGTCGAGGACACGTCTGAAGAGGAGGCGGGCGCCCTCTAAGTTTACCACCCTACCCGCTAATGGACTACGGGGGGGCAGGCGAACGGGAACCGACCGAGAACCCGAACCGCTTGACTGACTGACCCCTTCATACTCGATTCATTAGGGTCGGGGATGGATGGAACCAATCAGAAGTGCAAATCGCGCAAGCGAAGCCGGGAAACAGACCGCACCGCAACGACCAGGACTCGTGTCGGAGGAGTTTTGAGCGTGAGCTACCACTCACGCAGCGGCAAGGACCCGCAACTCTCGAGGGGGCCACCAACCGCCCGAATAACTCCTTTACTCAATGGATAGCGCTTATCCTCTTTCAATCAACAAAATTAGAAATGGGGGAGAAAGAAAAGAAAGAGAGAAAGAGGTCTTTATTGAATAGGCTTTGCACCTGAAATAGGACTAATGAAGATCCAGAAGAATGGGTCTGGGCTTTCGAAAAGATGAAGATGCAAAGGGTAAAGAAAAAAAGTCTTTTGAACAACCAACCTGACATAAGGATTCTAGCTCGCCCACTTAGAGCAGATGGAGATTCTCGGACGGGGAAAAGCGGCACTCGAAATCTATTAAACAACACCAAGAACAAAGCCATACCATGCCCTCGGGAGAAACTAGTGATGATTGCCATGAATGCTGCCCTCGAGGATGTGTACAAGAGGGTCTTTGCCGATTCCTATCAACATGGTGCACCTCTCAAGGGTGAGACTTTGACCGAATGAATAGGGATCAATTGATAGACATTTTTATTGAGGAAGAGAATCCAGGATGAATGCTTTTTTCGTTCGCTATGTGCTGACTAGATGCGTACTCGCGCGATCGATGGACGGGGGAATTGCGTGAATGACGAGACCGGCCTAACCTAAAGTAAAGGCTCTTCCCTCTCTTGACGGCGAATCTTGATTGACTGACACTAGGAGCCGATTCGGAGAAACAAGAAGCATGGCATGAGATTCGCGGCGGAATAAATTCCGATAGCGAATTACTTGATTCGATGAATGGAGGGGGGGCCCTCCAACTCAAGCACAAAATCAATGTTGAATCAACAATCATCGAGAGGGGCACCACCAAGCGAGATCGAGACCAGCACCTGTATAGGTTGGAGAAAAGCCCTTGTATAGGGTTCCAAACCTGCGCTTCTTCAAATATCCCATAAATAAAGGTAGGGGCAAGACTAACAAGCGAGAAACTTGACTTGGAGAAAGAAAGGGGCGCGCTAGCTTACTAATAATATAGGGCTTTTTCCGCTTGATCGGAATCTATTCTATGATTGAATAGCAGAAGTGCTACTAAGTAGTAGAAACTCGGAGAGACAGACAGAGAGGGGACTCTATCATACCTGCTAACTCCTAGGATGAGAAGTAGGTCCCTTGTTTTTGGCAGGAATAGTTCCAGCCTTTGTTGCCCCTCGGTAGAGTGAGTCTACTTAGC